AACAAAGTGCCTGAAAGAAAGGGTTACCTTGATAGGGTAAATTATATGAAGTTCATCTTTGTTGAAAGAAACCATTCTGTTTGTACAATCAATAGAATTAAACTATTACGTTCAACATCAAAAGTTGAAGTGCTTCTTACACCAAATTGTAATAAAAGATCAGCTAATTGAAAGCTATTGGGTTCATACCCCAGAAATAAGGGTAATCCTCTTTCTTTTAAGTGTTAAAAGGATTGTATAAGATTTGATTTATGATGTTGATAATGTTAGGTTCAATGGTGGTTCTTCATGCAACGTCGTGATTCAATGCTTGAGTTGGATTGGAACTGAACATGTTATCATTTTTACCTTTAATAATTCGGGGAGGGGAATCATTAGGTGCTGAAGCAGGATTGAAATACTTTTTAATTCAAGCTGTTGCTTCCTTAATTATGTTGGTTAGTGTGTTGGTTGAACAATTTCTTTGGGAGGGAGGAGAAGAAAGATTGGATATAATTGAAATGAATGAACCGATCATAATATGAGGAGTAGGATTAACTTTGGCTATAAAATTAGGAATGGCTCCCGTACATTTTTGATTTCCTAGTATCGCAGAAAATTTAACTTGAAATAATTTAGCAATTTTATTGACATGGCAAAAGATAGCTCCTTTAAAGCTCATGGGGGATTTGGAATGAGGAAAGAGTAGATGAGGATTAAATGGATTAATCATTATTTCTTTGTGTGTAGGAGGAATTGGAGGAATCCTTCAAACTTCTTTAACGAGGATTATAGCTTATTCGTCAATTACACATATAGGGTGAATGGGAGGGGGGATGAAATTAAATGGAGAATTTTGAATGGTATATTTAATGATTTATAGATTGTTGAGTTTAACTATTATTTGGGTATTTTACCGTGAAGGTTGTTATAAACTTTCTCATTTATGATTGAAATCATCCCTTAATCCTTTGGTTAAATTGTCTTTGTTTATAATGGTACTATCATTGGGGGGGTTACCCCCTTTTTTAGGATTTTACCCTAAATGAATTGTGATCACAGGTTTGTTGTTGGTTCAAGAAAAAGGATTAAGTCTTATGATGGTGTTGATTACTTTGGTTACATTATATTATTATTTTCGTATGGCTTTTGTAATTTACATACATATGAGAAGATCGGTAACCATGGAAAAAGAACGACCTGAACGAGAACCTATGGGTTGGATAGGAGGAGGGTTTTTAGTGGGATTGAATTTTTGCGGGTTAGGGTTGGGTCTTATAATGGTTGTTTAAAAAGTCAAGGATTTAAGTTAAAGAAAACTTTTAGCCTTCAAAGCTGAATATGCAATCAAAAATTTGCAAGCCTTAAACCTTAGGTTACCGTTAAATTTGCAATTTAAAATCATGAAATGACTAACAGGCTTATTATTGTTAATAAATAATGGAAAGACCAAAGGGTCTATGGATAGATTTACAATCTATAGCTTTATTTCAGCCATTCCACTGCAAAAATGATTGTTTTCTACTAATCATAAAGATATTGGAACTTTATATTTTGTATTTGGGACGTGATCGGGAATGGTGGGAACTTCTTTGAGTTTATTAATTCGAGCTGAACTGGGACAACCAGGAGCATTAATTGGGGATGATCAGATTTATAATGTAATTGTGACAGCCCATGCATTTGTAATGATTTTTTTTATGGTTATACCTATTATGATTGGTGGGTTTGGGAATTGGTTGGTTCCATTAATGTTAAGTGCTCCGGATATGGCTTTCCCGCGGATAAACAACATAAGATTTTGGTTACTCCCTCCTTCCTTGATACTACTTTTATCTGGAAGAATGGTAGACAGAGGGGCAGGTACAGGTTGAACGGTGTATCCTCCCTTATCGGGGGTTATTGCTCATGCAGGGGCTTCCGTGGATTTAAGAATTTTTTCTCTTCATTTAGCAGGAATTTCTTCAATTTTAGGTGCTGTAAATTTTATTTCTACAGTCTTAAACATACGACCAGCAGGATTGAGTTTGGAACGAGTACCTTTGTTCGTTTGATCCGTGGCCATTACAGCTTTGTTGTTGTTATTGTCCTTACCCGTTTTGGCTGGAGCTATCACAATGTTATTGACAGATCGTAATTTAAATACATCTTTTTTTGACCCTGCTGGTGGGGGGGACCCTATTTTGTATCAACATTTATTTTGGTTTTTTGGTCATCCGGAGGTTTACATTTTAATTTTACCTGGTTTTGGAATGATTTCGCATATTATCAGACAGGAAAGAGGGAAAAAGGAGGCTTTTGGAGCATTAGGGATAATTTATGCAATGATGGCAATTGGATTGTTGGGGTTTGTGGTCTGAGCTCATCACATGTTTACAGTTGGTATAGACGTTGATACCCGGGCTTATTTTACTTCTGCGACTATAATTATTGCTGTTCCTACGGGAATTAAGATTTTTAGATGATTGGCAACCTTACATGGGTCTCAATTACAATTTAGCCCCTCGTTGTTGTGATCGATGGGATTTTTATTTTTGTTTACCATTGGGGGATTAACAGGAGTAGTGTTGGCTAATTCGTCAATTGATATTGTTTTACACGATACATATTATGTAGTAGCTCATTTTCATTACGTCCTTTCTATGGGAGCAGTATTTGCTATTATAGCAGGATTTATCCATTGGTTTCCTTTGTTTACAGGTTTGGGGTTGAATACTTTTTGGTTGAAAGTTCAATTTGGAGTAATGTTTTTAGGGGTGAATTTGACGTTTTTCCCTCAACATTTTTTAGGCCTGGCAGGAATACCTCGTCGGTATTCAGATTATCCTGATGCTTATGTTTGTTGAAATGTAATTTCTACTTTGGGGTCATCTATTTCGATGGTGGGGATCATGCTTTTGGTAATGATTATCTGGGAGGGGATGGTTAGACAACGAGAGGTGTTATTCTCCTTGAATTTGGTTAGATCATTGGAGTGATTCCACGATTATCCCCCACAAGATCACAGCTATTCAGAATTGGTATTGTGTGTAACGGAAAGTAATCCACTCATGAAGTAGAAATTTGAAATGGCAGAGGACAGTGCTTTGGATTTAAGCTCCAATTACAAAACGAAATGGATCGTTTTTTTCAAAATGTTATATGCCAATCGTCAAATTAAAAATGGCCACATGAACGAATTTAGGGTTTCAAGATAGAGCTTCCCCTTTGATGGAACAATTAGTGTTTTTTCACGATCATACTTTATTTATTTTATTAATGATTACGGTGATAGTAGGGTACCTATTGGGGGCATTGTATTTTAATCGTTACATACATCGGTTTCTCTTGGAAGGACAAATGATTGAAGTTGTTTGAACTATTATCCCAGCTGTAACATTGGTGTTTATTGCTTTACCTTCTTTACGATTGTTGTATTTGTTGGATGAAATTAACCGGCCTTCGTTGACCTTAAAGGTAATAGGTCATCAATGATATTGAAGTTATGAATATTCGGACTTTGGAGAGATTGGGATTGATTCGTATATGGTACCCACTAGAGATTTGATGGAAAGAGGGTTTCGGTTGTTGGAAGTTGATAATAATATTGTTTTACCCATATTCACTCAAATTCGAGCTTTGGTGTCTGCCGCTGACGTTTTGCATTCATGGGCAGTTCCAACTTTGGGGATTAAGATCGATGCCACCCCAGGACGATTAAATCAAACTAGATTTTTCATGAATCGTTCGGGTTTGTTTTTTGGTCAGTGTTCCGAAATTTGTGGGGCCAATCATAGTTTCATACCCATTGTCTTGGAGAGCGTGGGGGTAAGAGATTTCGTGAAATGGGTAAAAAAATGTTCAACCCAATAAAGGGGAGGGGGCTTGTAGTAAGCGTTGGTCTCTTAAATCACATCAAGGTGGGGTAACGACCACCCCTCGAGGAATTAATTAAAATATATAATACCAACATGTCAAGTTGGAGTTGTTTGTGAAAGAAAACATTCCTTTTTGCCTCAAATAGCTCCTCTATGATGGACAACAATTATGGGGGAGGTAGTATTGGTGTTTATTTTTATAGCGGGAATTTTTTATGCATTAATTCCCCTTTACCCAGTAAAGAACAAAAGTGGTATTGATATTGATAACAAACGTAGGGAAAAGCAAAAAGGAGGAGTCACAAACCTTTTCAATTGAGAATGATAGTAAATTTATTTTCTGTGTTTGACCCTGCAACAGGGGTTTTTGATTGATCCCTAAATTGGGGAAGCTTGGCATTGGGTTTTATGTTAATTCCTTTTTCTTTTTGATTGGTTCCTACCCGAAATGAAAAATTCTGAAATTGGGTGGTTCGAACACTACATGGAGAATTTAAGTTGTTATTGGGTGAAAGTTCTTGAGGGGGAACGTTGTTGTTCGTAGTCTTGTTTTATTTTGTTGTTGTAAATAACTTTTTAGGGTTATTTCCTTTTGTGTTCACAGGAACTAGACATTTGGTGGTAACTTTGGCTTTAGGATTACCCTTGTGGGTTAGATTCATGATTTATGGGTGAATTAACCATACATTACATATGTTGGCACACCTGGTGCCTCCTGGCACTCCTGCAATATTGATACCATTTATGGTTTGTATTGAAACGATCAGTAACCTTATCCGTCCGGGTACATTAGCAGTCCGGCTAATAGCAAACATGGTAGCAGGGCATTTACTTATAACCTTGTTAGGTAACACGGGTGCTGCATTAGGGAATTTCATGGTAGGGAACCTATTGGTAATTCAAATAGCATTGTTGGGGTTGGAAACGGCTGTAGCCATCATCCAATCTTATGTGTTTGTGGTTTTGAGAACGTTGTATGCCAAGGAAGCCATTCATTAACAAAATCTAATGGCAATGCATTCAAATCACCCATTTCATCTGGTTACCACCAGACCTTGGCCTTTGACTGGAGCCGTAGGGGTTTTTACGTTAGTGACCGGAGTAACCAAGTGGTTTCATGAACACAGAAGTGTACTTATGGGGATGGGTGTAATGGTAGTTGGTCTTACCATGTACCAATGGTGACGAGATGTAGTTCGAGAAAGAACCTTACAGGGGTGCCATACCTTGAAGGTTACCACAGGGTTACGTTGGGGAATGGTTTTATTCATCGTGTCAGAAATTTTTTTTTTCTTGTCTTTTTTTTGGGCTTTTTTTCATAGTAGTTTAGCCCCAACGTTGGACATCGGGGGCAGATGACCCCCTCAAGGAATCCAACCTTTCAATCCCTTACAAATCCCTCTTCTCAACACTGCAATTCTATTGGCTTCTGGTGTGACCGTAACTTGGGCCCACCATGGTTTATTGGAAAGTAACAAGACCCAAGTTGTTCACGGCTTGGGGTTGACAGTGGGGTTGGGGTTGTACTTCACAGCCCTTCAAGCGTATGAATACGTTGAAGCTTCATTTACCATTGCTGACTCAGTCTATGGAAGAACCTTTTTTGTGGCTACTGGTTTTCATGGGTTGCACGTCATTGTGGGTTCGACTTTTTTATTGGTATGTTGGGTTCGTGCCTTAAATGATCATTTTTCCAATGGGCACCATTTTGGGTTTGAAGCTGCAGCTTGGTATTGACATTTTGTGGACGTTGTATGGTTGTTCTTGTATTTAAGCATTTATTGATGGGGAAGTTAAATAGGATTGACCTAGTATAAAGTATGTGTGACTTCCAATCACGAGGTCCACCATTGAGTGGGGTTAATGATTTTTATGGAATGATGAACGGGGGTGGGAGTCGTGGGGGTTTCGGGGGTGGTTATGGGGGTTGCAATTGGACTAGGACGAAAAGGGTACGTTTCCCGGGAAAAAAATTCTCCTTTTGAGTGTGGGTTCGACCCCCGAGGAGCAATGCGCTTGCCTTTTTCCTTACGATTTTTTTTGATTGCTGTAGTATTTTTAGTATTCGATGTGGAAATCGTTCTCCTTCTACCTTTGGTTGTTACAATAATAGGAGGAAATCCTGCTGTTTGAGGTTGAGTGGGGGGGAGATTCCTAAGAGTCTTATTGGGGGGTTTGTATTTTGAGTGACACCAAGGGGCGCTGGATTGAGCTCGATAACCACAAGCAAGGGAAGAGTTTGGGAAGAACGTTCAGTTTGCACCTGAAAAGAGCCAATTTAAAGGTCTCCCTTGATAAAAGTTAACCAAAGCCAAAAAGCGGCGCATCGTTGTTACCGAGGTCATTGGGGTTACCCTCTGGTTGAGCATCGATCGAGGTTAGTTTAAATAAAAAAACGGGGCCTTTTCATGGCCATGAAGGGTAATATTTATCGACCCCCTCGATCCCGATCATGACAACCCCAAAACACCTTACCTTGGGTTGAATCAAACCTTCCTCTAGGTCGAAACTAGATGCATACTCATGCTTCAAGGCAATACCAATCTTTTTTTTAAAAAAAAATTAAAGGTTTTAAAAAAAGCTGCTAACTTTTTTTAAGTGGTTCAATTCCATTAATTTTTTTGTTATAAAATTATACTTTAATTATCTTAATAACTTCAATATTAAATTTTTTTTAAACTATTATAACTTTAACTTAAATAAGTAAATTTTGCCGACTACAACAACAAAAGTAAATACATTCAGAACCCCAACCCCACGAACCCCAACAACACCTTTAGGGAAATTCCTTGAAACTGCTCGTTGACCTTGGCTACTTGGGTGATACCTTCGTATAGTCCTTGCCCCCCTCTCTTTTCTCTCCAACCTTGGTCCAAAGAAAAAAAATAAAGGTTACCCAACCCCAGGGGTAGCCGGATTAACCCCACAGACGAAACCTTAGGCAGAAACCACATGTCCCCCGCGAACGTTTTTAAACCAATTGAACTTCACCCCCTCCCCAACCAAGTTGGACGATTGGGGTTGAAAAATCAGCTACCTACCAGCACCCCAAAAAGGCTACCCCCAAGAACCACTCCCATGGTTAACCCTTTGAGGGGGAGAGGTAGGATCACGATCGGAGGCGTGGGGGTTGTCCCCCAAGCTAATAAGCTTCCCCCTATCACGGCCATTCCGGCCATTAAGCCCATAGGGATCAACATCCCTCAATTGGAATCCCCTCAATTCATTAAAGGTTTCCCTTTGTAGTTGGATGTTAAAGCTATAGCAACCAAACGTGTGGAGTAGCCTGCTGTTAGACCGGTTGCCACAAAGAACAGGAACAACCCCGTTGTGTTCAAGGGTTCTACCAGAGCTGTGTCTAAAATGGCGTCCTTGGAATAAAACCCCGCTAAAAAAGGACACCCACACAATGCCAAGTTGGCCAAAACAAAACAAGCCGAGGTTATAGGTATGTGTTGCCCCACCCCCCCTATCCAACGAACGTCTTGGTTGTTCCCTATAACATGAATGTACACCCCTGCACACATGAACAACAATGCCTTAAACAACGCATGGGTGATTAAGTGGAAAAACGCCAAAACAGGAAACCCCATTCCCAAAATGGTTATCATTAATCCTAACTGTCTCAATGTGGAAAGAGCAATAATTTTTTTTAGATCTATCTCTAAATTGGCCCCCAACCCTGCCAAAAGCATAGTCAACCCTGCTAACAGAATCAATCTTCGATTAACGTTAATTCCAAGTGCACCATGAAATCGGATCATTAAGTAAACCCCCGCGGTAACCAACGTAGACGAATGAACCAAAGAAGAAACAGGGGTGGGGGCTGCCATGGCCGCTGGTAACCAAGCCGAAAATGGAATTTGGGCTCTTTTGGTTATGGCTGCTACCAGAATCAATACCCCCACTACTGATAAGTGGGGATTCAAGGGTACCCCCTCCCCGAACGCATAAAAAATATAATTTCAACCCCCTCTACTCAATCACCAAGCAGCTCTTATCAATAACATGACGTCTCCAACTCGGTTGGTCAAGGCCGTCAACATTCCAGCGTTATAGGATTTGGCTCTCTGATAATAAACGACTAAGCAATACGACACCAACCCTAACCCATCTCACCCTAAAAGCATTCTTAATAGATTAGGACTAACGATCAAAAAAAGCATAGAAATCACAAACAACACCACCAACCCCACAAATCGATGTAAAAATTTATCCCCCTTTATGTATTCGTCTCTGTAAATCAACACACAACCCGAAATAAACATTACGGTTCTTAAAAAACTCCAAGCCATCCAATCTAGAAACACAAATATGATTACAGACGTTGAATTGAAGTGTAGGATTTCTCATTCAATCCCAATGCTTGTGTCTTGTCATAATCTAACAAGGGTGTGAACCACCCCTAGTCCTCTTACCCCTAAAAATAAAAACCCCCATATCGTTCCCACCTTGTTGAAACCCATTCCCATAGTTTTGGGCACTTTCGTACTTCTTCAACACCACAAGTTGTCATTTTGATAAACTACCAAAACATAATCATGAAAACCCAAGTTCTCTCTTTAAGACCAAAACATTTAAAGGTAACCAATGTAATAACATCCCTAAAAATTCACGCATATCTCCTCCTCTTCTTGCAAATTGCGTTGACCCAGATCTTCCATGCTGTGTTCGGGCATAGAGGTATAACCCATAAGCTGCTGTTAAGAAAGACATGGCCATCATTGTAATTATATTTGAACGAGCCCACCCTAAGAGTCCAAATATTAATCTGACTTCCCCCAAAAGGTTGAAGGAAGGAGGGGCAGCCATGTTACATGCTCTTAATATAAATCACCACAATGCCATTCTGGGTATCAAATTCAACAACCCTCGATTAACCATTAAACTGCGACTTCCTGAACGTTCATAAACAATGTTGACCAATTGGAACAAGGCTGAAGAACATAAACCATGAGCTAATATCATTGTCAATGCTCCATTGATCCCCCAGGGGGTTAAAGTCATAATTCCCCCCAACACCAAACCCATGTGAGCCACAGAAGAATAAGCCACAAGACTTTTCATGTCAATTTGACGTAAACACAAACATCTAATCAACCCTCCCCCCACCAACCCCAAAGTTACCCACCAATGATTGAGATACTTTGCGGGGTAAAGAGCAAAAGGAATCAATCGTAAAATCCCGTAACCCCCTAATTTTAACAGAACCCCCGCCAAAATTATTGATCCGGCCACTGGAGCTTCTACGTGAGCTTTGGGAAGTCATAGGTGTGTTAAAAATATAGGTATCTTTACCATGAAAGCAATGATCAAACTCATATATAATAATAAAGAGCTAACTTGAAATTTTCAACTCGAGAAAAAATGAAACGTATGGTTATCATTACCTAATCATATTACTCCTAGTAACAAAGGCAGTGAGGCCAATAACGTGTATATCATCAAATACAACCCCGCTTGTATTCGTTCAGGTTGATACCCTCAACCTAAAATTAAAAGTAAGGTTGGGATAAGTCTGGCCTCAAAGCACACATAAAACAAACCAATATGCAAAGTTCTGAACGTTATCACCAAAATCCCCATCAATGTTCCCCCCAACAACAAAAACATTTTAGGATATTTGTTTTCTATTAAAATTTTGGCTCTGGCTAAAAACATCAAAGCCACAATTCAAACTCTTAACCAAATCAATCCGAAACTTATTTGGTCCCAACCTCTCCCGTAACCTAAATTGCTCCATCCCCCGTGTCCAGGTAATATCATTGTTAATCTTATTGAAATAACAAACACCCAACCAGTGGTGATTCATCACCCTTCTTTGATAGCCCCCACCAAAATCATTCACCCCCCAATCCCTAACAAAAGTTTTACCATTTATAAAACACTCACTCCTTGAAAATAATCATTCCCGTGAGCTCGTACAATTACTACTGCAAGGGATAGACCCAATCTCCCTTCACACACAGAAAGAGTAAGAAATACCAACCCAAAAGTCAAACATCCATAACCCATTCTCTGTCCTCATCTTACTACCAAAAATGTACCAAGAACGGTCATTTCCAATCTTAACAAAGTCGCTAATAAATGTTTTCGTCGGGAAGCCACTAAAATCACACCTACCATTATTACGTTAACACCCCACCAACCTGATCAACCTGTAACTCTTCACAATGGTGTAAACATTCTTTTTGGTCAAAATAATTTAAAAAAAATAGTGGTCTTGTAAATCACCTTTGGATACCCTATCCTTTTGACTCAGAAAGGTAAGTAAACTCACATCCTTAGTTTCCAAACCTAAAATTTTATAAACTACTTTCTGGATTACTAAACTTCTTTCCTTGTTTTTAAGCTTGTGGGCGGGAGTGATGTTCAGCGTCGCTGTTCACCCCTTAACCATGGGACTAACCTTAATACTCCAAACTTTCTCCATCGCTTTATTTGTGGGATTAATCACTCAAACATTTTGATTGGGATACGTTTTATTCTTAGTATTTCTCGGAGGAATGTTGGTCCTCTTCCTTTATACAACAAGTTTGGCTAGAAATGAAATTTTTACTCCTTCCATAAAATTTATAGGAATAACTTTTAGAGTGAGAATTGGAGGTTGAATTATCTTGATTGCAAAAGGTGATTTACATTACTATACCCAACCCAACCCTTCTCCCCCCAGTGCTTCTTCTTTTTATTTTACCCCTTATGTTTGAGACTTACAATACTTGTATTCATCCCCCACGTTAACCGTTACTTTATTCCTTGCGTGATACCTTTTGGTAACCTTATTGGTCGTTGCTAAAATCATCGACGTCAATGCTGGTCCCCTGCGACCAAGAATTTAATCAATGTTCCAACCTTTGCGTTCGCATCACCCTCTTCTAAAAATAATCAACAAAGCTTTGATTGATCTCCCAACCCCCAGTAACATTTCGATTTGATGAAATTTTGGCTCCTTACTGGGAATTTGTTTGGGAATTCAAATTATTACAGGATTGTTTTTGGCTTTTCATTATGTTGCTCATGTTGACCACGCTTTTGCTAGTGTTATTCATATCTGTCGCGATGTAAATTATGGTTGATTTCTTCGCACCCTTCATGCCAATGGAGCTTCCTTGTTTTTCGTTAATCTGTACCTCCATGTAGGACGAGGTTTATACTATGGATCTTTTGTCTATACCCAAACGTGAATTGTAGGGGTATTTCTTTTATTTACCATCATGGCTACTGCTTTCTTGGGATACGTTTTACCTTGAGGGCAAATGTCTTTCTGAGGGGCTACGGTAATCACCAATTTGGTCTCTGCTGTTCCTTACGTGGGAAGTTTGATTGTTCAGTGGTTATGAGGGGGGTTTGCCGTTGATAATGCAACTTTAACCCGATTTTTTGCATTTCATTTTCTTCTGCCCTTTATTGTAACAGCTTTGGTTATCATTCATTTGGTATTCTTACATCAAACAGGCTCCAATAACCCTTTGGGTTTAAATAGTAACGTTGATAAAATTCCATTCCATCCGTATTTTTCAAGCAAAGATCTATTGGGTTTTATTTTCATGCTATTCGGTTTGAGTTCTCTTAGTCTCCTTACTCCTTATGTTTTAGGTGATCCCGATAATTTTATCCCCGCTAATCCTTTAGTTACACCAGTTCACATCCAACCTGAATGATATTTTCTTTTTGCTTACGCCATCCTTCGTTCAATTCCCAACAAATTAGGAGGTGTCATTGCATTAGTGATATCTATTGCTATCCTTTTATTTATACCTTTAATTCAATTACAAAACTCCATGGGCAATGAATTTTACCCTTTGAATCAAATCTTATTTTGATGCATGGTAGTTACTGTAATTTTATTGACTTGAATTGGGGCTCGACCCGTTGAACCTCCTTATATTTTAACAGGTCAAATTTTAACTGTTATATACTTTTTATTTTACCCCTTAAATTCTGGGGTTGCTTTTGTGTGGGATTGAATTTTAGATTAACTTAACCACCTAGTTTAAAAAAAAACTTTTGATTTGAAATCAAAAAATAAGAAAAAACTTCTTAGTGGTTTCGAGACAAGCTTTCTAACCTCCTGCAAAATTTCCCCCTTTCTCGATTCTCCTTAAAATATAAGAATTAATCCTCTCATCACCCCCAATAAGAAAATTAAAAAATTTAAAGCCACCGGTAAAAATCCCTTTCAAGTTAAATGTATTAATTTATCATAACGAAACCGAGGTAAAGTCCCTCGAATTCAAATAAAAGTTGTTCTCACACCAACAAGAATAAAGAAACAATTAATCGAAGAAGAAAACCCTCCTATAGATAAAAGTCTAATTATTCCACCTATAAATAAAATTCTACAATATTCAGCTAAAAAAATTAAAGCAAACCCCCCTCTTCTGTATTCCACGTTAAACCCCGATACTAACTCCGACTCCCCTTCTGCCAAGTCAAAAGGAGTTCGATTGGTTTCTGCCAATCTTGAAGTAAATCAACACATGGTCAAAGGGGCCCCCACCCCTATAAACCACATGTAATTTTGAAATTGAATAAACAAACCCAATTCAAAACTCCCTACCAAACCAAGAAAAAACAAAGTAATCAGAGCTAATCTTACTTCATAAGAAATGGTTTGGGCGATAGCACGCAACCCTCCCAACAAAGCATAACTGGAGTTTGAAGCTCATCCTGAAATCATTACCGTGTAAACTCCTAAACTTGTAACTCTAAAAAAAAACAAACCTCCTCAAATAAATCCATAGGACCCCCATCCTACGGGTATTACTCTCCATAATAACATTCTAAGAAAGAATGCCATCACAGGAGTGATCAAATAGGTTAAATAATTAGCCTTTATTGGTAATGAAATTTCTTTCGTAAATAACTTCACTGCATCTCTAAAAGGTTGCAATAATCCTCTGAAACCCACCTTATTAGGCCCCTTCCGCAATTGTATGTATCCTAATACCTTTCGTTCTAACAATGTAAAAAATGCAACTCCCACTAATACTCCAACCAATAGCATTAAATAACCAACCCCACTTAATATTAAATCCCTTCAATTCACTGTTGCCTACAACATAAAATTGTGTATTTAAAGCCTAAATTTATCGCACTACTCTGCCAAAACAACTCAACTATTAATCTTATTCTTTTCCTTGATTAAAAATATTTCTGTTAAATGGTCCTTTCGTACTGAATTAACATTTACGTTCAAAGATAGAAACCGACCTGGCTCACACCGGTCTGAACTCAGATCATGTAAGGATTCAAAGGTCGAACAGACCTAATTTTCAAGCACCTGCACCTGAATTTTTCCTTAATCCAACATCGAGGTCGCAACCCTTTTTGTCGATTTGAACTCTCAAAAATGATTACGCTGTTATCCCCAAGGTATTTTTTTCTTTTTTTCAAACAATTTGGATCCTGAACCTGCCTATAGCATTTAAATTAGGAAAGCTATTTTTCTTTCCCCGTCGCCCCAACTAATTTGCTTTTTCCCAAAGTAAGTTTACCTCATAAATCCTTTGAAATTCACAATAAAAATCTATGGGGTCTTCTCGTCTACTGAAATTATTTTTGCTTTTTTACAAAAAAATTAACTTCAAATAATAAACCAAAGACAGTTTGAATCACATTCAATCTTTCATTCCAGCCACCAATTAAAAGGCTATTGATTATGCTACCTTTGCACGGTCAAAATACCGCGGCTCTTTAAATGTCACACATTCAGGGTGCAGACCTTACCTTTCATATTTACAAAAGACAATGTTTTTGATAAACAGTTGAATTCACGTTTGCCGAGTTTCTTTAATTTATAAATCTTTACTTATTTCATACTTTTTTTTTACTAATTTCATCATGGTTGCTTTGATTTTATCATTGAATCAAATAATTCAGTACTACCTTAAACTCAATTTAAATATATTTACTTAAAAATTCGTTTATTAAAAACGTTATATGTAGCCACTTTCAAGCCTCATCTTCTTTTAAATAATATTAGTTGTAAAAATCTATGTTTCAGGTTATCCTGAAACATAGCCCCCACTTTTTCCAACTATATTGATGATTAAAAAGTGTTTAAATTCCATTTGTTTCCTGAATAACCAGATATCGTTTAACTTGAATAACATGTCATCCCTATGTACGTGTTTTTAAAGGTTATAATACAACTTTAATTCACTTACATTGCTCGTGAAACTTCGGGATTTAGGCCTTATACCTTGTATTTTAATGAACCCTGATTCAAAAGGTACAAGAATCAACCTCTACTTTTTATTCCTTAAATTTTTCATTCATTCCCTTACGGTACTGATACCATATCACTCCAATTAAAAACTTTTTTTGGTTCTTTCCTCATAAATAACAATCTCTTAGTAAGAAGTTTAAGTTTAATTGTTTGATTTTACAAAACCCCAACAGTGTAAATGTTATGCTCTTTTAGCTCCAATTAACTTATTGTTAAATAATCTTTCTAGGTACACCTTCCGGTACAACTACTTTGTTACGACTTATCTCAAGGATTATGTGAGAGCGACGGGCGATGTGTGCATATCACGGAGCCAAACTCAAACCCTTTCCCTATTATTGAAAATTTTACGTTCAAATCCGCCTTCAATTACCAATCACATGGAACATTTTCGTTATAAATATTTTTTATTGTAATTCATTCGCTCTACGTTATTCGCTGCACCTTGATTTGACTTCAAAGTTAAACTAACCTATTTTGAATATACCTTTAAAGGATTTTCTGACGACAACGGTATACAAACTTAAACGCAGTACCTTTTTCGTGGAACATCGTTTAAGAAACAAATTCCTCTGAATGGACCATAATACCGCCATTTCTTTTTAGTTTCAAGCCTTTAACTCTTACTACCATAAGATTATTTTACATTTAATACCGGGGTGTCTAATCCCGTTTTTTCTTTAAATGGTTTTTTAATACCTTAACTTGTAATTTTCAAGATCAAAATCAAAGATTTCATCCTTCTCCCTTAATTTTAAATTATCAAACTATCTTTGTTAAACCTCTGGGATTTATTTAATTGGTTATTACGTCTAACCGCGGTAGCTGGCACGACTTTGACCTAACCTGATATCTTTTCCTAATCCTTACTTTCATAAGCAATTTTAAATTTAATTACTGCCGTTTTTGTATTTAACTAATTAAAATTACATGTAAACAAAGATAAACCTAATCCTAAAACCAAAACTAAATTTATTTAATTCAATACTCTAATGGTTTTTTTCTTTCTATTTCAAGTTTTCATTTTTACTTAATAGTAACTTTATCACTAAAGTTAAAGAAATTTTATTTTGAGCCTTTAATAATAAAATCCTATCTTTTTAACCTTAAAAAATCATCAAAAAACTATTGCAAAATTTTGCCCTTTAAAACTCGATCATTAAGAATGCTATTATATAAATATTTATATATACTATAATAGAAAGATAATAGAGTTACTATAGTTATAACTTTAATCTAATAAATGTATATTAACCTTATAGGCCTAATGAGAGATTTATAACAGGTTTTTTTTTTTACAATAATCTATTATATTTATATTATACAATTATCCTATCATAAACAAATCGAGATTATTATTGTTTTTAATAAATTAATGATAATATGTCGGTAGTACAGAAAATAATAAAATATAAAAACCGATTATATGCAGAATTATAATTCTGCATATAAAATATAGTTGATTAATTTAATTTTAATATACATATAATTTAAGAATATGATTTCAATAAAAATAAGTCATTATAATTATTTTCAATAAATTCAATATATATTAAAATTTACTTTATATATTATTTTTAAATAAACAATAAAATTTAATTTTATAATTTAATTTGAAATTTAATTTTATATTTAAATAAATAAAAGTTTACTTCAATTTTAATAATAAAAACATAATCAATTATTATGTGTAAAATTATAGTATATATATAAACTCTTAAAATCAATTATATATATATAAATACAATAAAATTTTATCAATTATAAACAATAAAATTAATTATTTAATAGTATATTTGATTAAATCAATATTTTAATTAATATTTAACAATTAATTAAAATATAAACATAATATTAACATTAATATTTTAATATTATTATTATTATTATTATTATTTA